CTATTGAAAATACTAGTGTAAACGAAGACCCGGCTAGAAATGATACGGATAAAAACATTCATGATTGTAGTGACAGCTCTAGTTATTACAGTAAGGTTGATCATTTAGTTGGCGTCAAAGACATTCGGAATTTCATTTCTGATGACACCTTTTTAATTAGGGATAGTAATCAGGATAGTTATTCCATATATTTTGATAGTGAAAATAAAATTTTTGAGATTGACAATGATCATTCTTTTTTGAGTGAACTAGAAAGTTTTTTTTATAGTTATCGTAATTCTAGTTATATGAATAATGGATCGAAAAATGATGATCCCCACTATGATTTTAACTTGTATGATACTAACTATAGTTGGAATAATCACATTAATAGTTGTATTGACTCTTATCTTCGTTCTCAAATCTGTATTGATAGTTCCATTTTAAGTGGTAGTGACAATTCCAATGATAGTTATATTTATAATTACATTTGTGGCGAAGGTGGAAATAGTAGTGAAGGCAAGAATTTCGATATAATAACTCGCGAAAATGGTAATGATTTAACTCTAAAAGAAAGTTCTAATGATCTCGATCTATACAAGCATTTGTGGGTTCAATGCGAAAATTGTTATGGATTAAATTATAAGAAATTGTTTAAGTCAAAAATGAATATTTGTGAACAATGTGGATATCATTTGAAAATGAGTAGTTCAGATAGAATCGAACTTTCGATTGATCCAGGTACTTGGGGTCCTATGGATGAAGACATGATCTCTCTGGATCCCATTGAATTTCAGTCTGAAGAAGAGCCTTATAAAGATCGTATTGATTCTTATCAAAGAAAGACAGGATTAACTGAGGCTATTCAAACAGGCACGGGTCAACTAAACGGTATTCCTATAGCAATCGGGGTTATGGATTTTCAGTTTATGGGGGGTAGTATGGGATCCGTAGTAGGCGAGAAAATCACCCGTTTGATCGAATATGCTACCAATAATTTTTTACCTCTTATTCTAGTGTGTGCTTCCGGAGGAGCACGCATGCAAGAAGGAAGTTTGAGCTTGATGCAAATGGCTAAAATATCTTCCGCTTTATATGATTATCAATCAAATAAAAAGTTATTTTATGTATCAATTCTTACATCTCCTACTACTGGTGGAGTGACCGCGAGTTTTGGTATGTTGGGGGATATCATTATTGCTGAACCCAATGCCTATATTGCATTTGCGGGTAAAAGAGTAATTGAGCAAACATTGAATAAAACAATACCTGAAGGTTCACAGGCGGCTGAATATTTATTCCATAAGGGTTTATTCGATCCAATCGTACCACGTAATCCTTTAAAAGGTGTTCTGAGTGAGTTAGTTCAGCTCCACGGTTTTTTTCCTTTGAACCAAAATTCAATCAAGTAGAGTCTTAAGTTAAATTATTTTCTTTGTAGTGAAAAGGTAGTTAGTTAGTTTATCAGAATCAAAGTCAAAGCCCGCATAATGGGCTTTGACTTTGTGACATAAAATGGAATTGTCGAAAAACGAATTATGTGGATAATTATTATTATCCGATATTACTAATGAGTAAACCTCTATCAACAAGATAAAAAGCGAATTTTTCCTTCTGTGAAATGAAATTCGAATTTGGCGAGACAAATAAAACGAATTTTATCTTCCTCTATTGCATATGTATATATAATTCAAATATATAAAAAATATAAATATAGAGTTTTGCATCTTTCTATATCTCCCGAGAATTCTATTTTTACTAAAAATCCCTGTTCTTGGATCGGATTCTAACGAATCGAATCTTTCGACAATTTGTAACAAACTCTTTCTTTATTAAATTCAAATTAGAAATTCAAATTAGAAGACAAGAACAATAGAATAATAATAATAAGAAAAGTAAGAATAAAGTAAGATAATAAAGAAAGTGGATTATCTTATCATACACCTATTTTATTTGATTTAGAAAGATGGGCAAGTCCTTTTATTTAATTCTACATTCCTTGCACTTATTAGATATATATACTCGCTTAGATATACTTAGTATTTAGATATACTTAGTATAATATACGAATTATAATATAATTATTATAAGATATATTTCTAACTAACAATATAACAATAACAGGTACAAATATTAAATTGAGGTACCCATTTTATGACAACTTTCAGCAGCTTTCCCTCTATTTTTGTGCCTTTAGTAGGCCTAGTATTTCCGGCAATTGCAATGGCTTCTTTATCTTTGTATGTTCAAAAAACTAAGATTTTTTAGATTCGATGGGGCCAAGACCAAGACCAAATCTTATCTATTTTTTTTTTTCAAGACTTAGATGCCACGGATACCTATTTAGTAGAATATTGTATAACATCCGGCTTCCCCGAACCGAACATAAATGAAAAAGCTCCTCTTATGCATACGTAAACATGATATAGGGGTAAATGAATTATAGCAAGTGGATCGGTACCGAACGGATGTATGAAATTAAAGTCTATATATCTAGTAGATCTGTATAGGGGATCATATAAAGGGGATGATTTTAGATCTAAGCAATTTGATGAATTACTTCTAAAAGTTCATATCAAAATAGTACTAGTTGATGAGAGTTACTTCGGAAACAAAAAAAGTAAAGTCGAATTTTTTTGGTTATTCTCTCAATTCCAATAAAATGCAACTGGATCTAGTATGTATGAGTTGGCGATCAGAATCTATATGGATAGAATTTATAGTGGGGTCTCGAAAAACAAGCAATTTCTGCTGGGCCTTTATCCTTTTTTTTGGTTCATTAGGGTTTTTATTAGTTGGAACTTCTAGTTATCTTGGTAGGAATTTGATATCTTTATTTCCGTCTCAGCAAATAGTTTTTTTTCCACAAGGAATCGTGATGTCTTTCTATGGGATCGCGGGTCTCTTTATTAGTTCCTATTTGTGGTGCACGATTTTTTGGAATGTAGGTAGTGGTTATGATCGATTCGATAGAAAAGAGGGAATAGTATGTATTTTTCGTTGGGGTTTTCCTGGAAAAAATCGTCGCATCTTTCTACGATTCCTTATGAAAGATATTCAGTCCATCAGAATAGAAGTTAAAGAGGGTATTTATGCTCGTCGTGTACTTTATATGGAAATCAGAGGCCAGGGGGCCGTTCCCTTGACTCGTACTGATGAGAATTTGACTCCGCGAGAAATTGAGCAAAAAGCTGCTGAATTGGCCTATTTTTTGCGTGTACCGATTGAAGTCTTTTGAAATGAATTGCAGAATAAATGCTTTCTCGCCAGGAGGAAAAAACTCAAGCCAAGAATCCTCTTTTTTCTATAGCAGAACTAAACTGAAGTTTCTTCAGAATGCCCATTCGAACCAAAGCAGACGTATACGGAAGAGTCATAACATAAAAAAAAAACAAAACTGTTTTTTTTTGTCCACAAAAATTGTTTTTTATGCGTCTGTAAATGTAAAACCACTCAACTTAATTCAGTAACAAAACAAGCAAGAAATCGAAATAATGGATTCATCTCATATATCAAAGTATTTCGAAATAAAGACTTTCGCTTTTTATTTTCAATATTTGGAGTTGATACGTTAGATACAGATAGATCATATCTTGTAAATTTTCTCTACTTTCCTTTTGTCAATTGGCCCCTCCCCTTTTATCCTTTCTTTTGTGCTCCTTAAGAACTAAACAAGTAGATTTCTTTCTTATAACATAATGATAAACGTAATGATAACTTTTCTGTCTTTTTTTGTCACTCATTTTTGATCAGCATAATATTTTTCATAATTTTTTTTTTTTCAATTATTCCTGGACTCTAGACTATATATAGTTTAGATAACCCGCGAAAATTTTTCGACATATTTGATTGCTATCTTGATATAGACAGGGCGCTCCTTCGTCTCAAAATCTGAATAGAATAATCTTTATTATTTGAAGCGGTTCTTTCGGGCAGTTATCGAAAGAGGGCAATTGCTTCGAATTTGATCAATTGAGATATCTGGAAACAATATCAATATAACAATAATATATATATTTCATTCGAACATTCGAATTCAAAGTGGATTCTTATTTTCTATTTCTGTATTCTTTTTAGATTCAAGGACTAAGCACTGAATCAAAAAAAAACAGAGAATAGATTCATGGGCCCCTACCTTATAATATAATGAAAGTCATGCTTGATAGAAAGATTAGATCACATAAAGTCAACGAATGAGGTGGGTTCATTAACAATTCACAGATGAAAAAATGGCAAAAAAGAAAGCATTCACTCCCCTTCTATATCTTGCATCTATAGTATTTTTGCCCTGGTGGATCTCTCTCTCATTTAATAAAAGTCTGAAATCTTGGATTACTAATTGGTGGAATACTAGGCAATCCGAAACTTTTTTGAATGATATTCAAGAAAAGAGTATTCTAGAACAATTCATAGAAGTAGAGGAACTCTTCCTGTTGGACGAAATGATAAAAGAATACCCGGAAACACATCTACAAAAACTTCGTATAGGAATCCACAAAGAAACGATCCAATTGATCAAGATGCACAATGAGGATCGTATCCATACGATTTTGCACTTCTCGACAAATCTAATCTGTTTCGTTATTCTAAGTGGTTATTCTATTTTGGGGAATGAAGAACTTGTTATTCTTAACTCTTGGGTTCAAGAATTCCTATATAATTTAAGCGACACAATAAAAGCTTTTTCTATTCTTTTATTAACTGATTTATGTATCGGATTCCATTCGCCCCACGGTTGGGAACTAATGATTGGCTATATCTACAAAGATTTTGGATTTGCTCATAATGATCAAATTATATCTGGTCTTGTTTCTACCTTTCCAGTCATTCTAGATACAATTTTAAAATATTGGATCTTTCGTTATTTAAATCGTGTATCTCCGTCACTTGTAGTTATTTATCATTCAATGAATGACTGAAAAATGATTCACGGATTCAATTATAATCTTTCTTACTTTCTATATAAGCAAAGCATGCAAAGTCGTACTTACTTTACTCTTTCTACCCATCAGGGGAATACAATTTCTCCTTTATTTCAGTAATTTTTTTTCAGTAAAAGTAAATAGCAGAATCGTGGATAGGGAACTATACTAGTGACCTACCTAATTTTATTGTAGAAATTTTCGGGATCAATGATTGGACCATGCAAACTAGAAATACTTTTTCTTGGATAAAGGAGGAGATTACTCGATCCATTTCCGTATCGCTCATGATCTATATAATAACCGGGGCATCCATTTCAAATGCATATCCCATTTTTGCGCAGCAGGGGTATGAAAATCCACGAGAAGCAACTGGGCGTATTGTATGTGCCAATTGCCATTTAGCTAATAAACCCGTGGATATTGAGGTTCCACAAGCGGTACTTCCTGATACTGTATTTGAAGCGGTTGTTAGAATTCCTTATGATATGCAAATGAAACAAGTTCTTGCTAATGGTAAGAAAGGGGCTTTGAATGTGGGTGCTGTTCTTATTTTACCGGAGGGGTTTGAGTTAGCCCCACCTGATCGTATTTCGCCCGAGATGAAAGAAAAGATAGGCAATCTGTCTTTTCAGAACTACCGCCCCACTAAGAAAAATATTCTTGTGATAGGTCCTGTTCCTGGTCAAAAATATAGTGAAATCACCTTTCCTATTCTTTCCCCAGACCCTGCTAGTAATAAGGATGTTCATTTCTTAAAATATCCCATATACGTAGGCGGAAACAGGGGAAGGGGCCAGATTTATCCCGACGGGAACAAAAGTAACAATACAGTTTATAATGCTACGGCAACAGGTATAGTAAGCAAAATCATACGAAAAGAAAAAGGGGGGTACGAAATAACCATAACGGATGCATTGGATGGACATCAAGTGGTTGATATTATCCCCCCAGGACCAGAACCTCTTGTTTCAGAGGGTGAATCTATCAAACTCGATCAACCATTAACAATTAATCCTAATGTGGGTGGATTTGGTCAGGGGGATGCAGAAATAGTACTTCAAGATCCACTGCGTGTCCAAGGCCTTTTGTTCTTCTTGGCATCTATTGTTTTTGCACAAATCTTTTTGGTTCTTAAAAAGAAACAGTTTGAGAAGGTTCAAGTGTCCGAAATGAATTTCTAGATCCGTGGATTTATCAACATCAAATTTGTAAAAAAGAACAAATTCTTCCTGGCAATTAGGTTAGGTATGATGAAAAAAAGTATGAAAAGTCTTTTGCTTGTTTATATTCTTTCTCTAGGAATTACTTTTACCGCATTCAAAATATGTATATTGTGAAGAAGACTATTTGTCTTTACCCCCTTTTTTTTTTCTTTTTTTTCAATCTAAATTGGAGGGGTGTAATTATATCCCTATTGTCAGATTGAAATGTCACAGAATGGGTTTTGTTTTCTAAATTCAATTTGATTAGATACTAAACATAAGATAAGTAAGCGGAGAATAGAAAGGAAGGATAAATGAGGGGAACAAATAATTACAGGGAGTATTCTTCGTCTTCATAGCCTTCGACACAAGAAAAGGAATTTTACACATCCTTTTCTTGTGTCGAAATAATAACAATTCTGGAGCCCATTCGTCAAAGATTTCTATTCTTAGTTTAGATTTTTCCAGATTTTTCAGAACCCTTTATTTTTTTAGATTTACTTATAATAGAATAAGTAATAAGGATAATATAATAAGTATAAAATAAGTATAAATAAGTATAATATAATAAGTAATGGACAACCAAAAAAAAGAGAAGGAATCCTTTTTTTTTGATAAAATAGAATCAAGGCGATGAACTTATAAAATAATTTCAAACTTTGATGAAATACTAAAATAAATAGAGTAAGGTTAGACTAGTCTAGAAAGGGTTTGCTTGATATCTGGTCGACAGAAAAAAAAAAATAGAAATATTAAATATTAAATATATATATTGTGATTGTGTCATCCAATTGAGTGATTCCTTTTTTTCTTCTAACCTTGAAAGTATCGATAGATACTATCGAAGAACAGATGCTATGAATCAATTAATTGAGTTCATTTTTCAAAAAAATCATCGGAAAAAGTGATCTATTTGTTGTCATTTATACGAACAAAATATTATGATCATTAAGAATTCAACGGGACCCTTCCTCGCGAATCAGACAAAGAAAGAGGAGGCGGGCCCCGTTGAGTTCTTACACTTTCATGCCTATAACTTAGTTCATCCCATTATTACATATTACAGGGACGAACCCAATCCAGAATATGAACCATAAAAGAAAATACCTATTAAACCGATCACAGGAATACCAGTTACCGTACCTATTATCCAAAGAGGAATCCTTCCAGTAGTATCGGCCATTTATCCCGCTTCCCTCCACATTTCATCAAGTGGTCATGCTAAAGACATAAACAGTCATAGATAATTATGAGATGCAATCCTTCCGAATGGGATAAGAGAATTCCTACTATTATTTAGTATTCTACTACTCTTTTTTTTTTCTTAATTGAAGAAATAATTGGAAAATAAAACAGCAAGTACAAAAATGAGTAATAACCCCCAGTAGAGACTG